ATAGAAGCAATCATATTTTCATACAATATCTTAATTGAATTATCCGTAATGATCAATAAATTAAGTTTAATTGAAACCTCTATAGATGTCAAAATACATGTAAAAATTATAGCATTAATCTAATCTATTCCATAGCATAGATATTTGGAATGGAATTGACGAACAAACAAAATGAGTGTTTATTAATGTTTGAATAGAAACCTGAATGGGGCGTAGCCAAGTGGTAAGGCAACGGGTTTTGGTCCCGCTATTCGGAGGTTCGAATCCTTCCGTCCCAGAACATACTCATTATAGAATATTATAGAATAGTTTAAACTATCTTGGTAAACTCTCTTTGGTTTAAGAGTCCAATATTAGTATTCGAAAAAGTGTGATTCCTTTTTCTCATTTTTTTTTGAATTCTTCTTTTTCTTTCTGAAGAATCATTTCTTTTTCATTACTTGAATCGAGTTCAAATAGCATCTATTTCTGTGTGATCTGGATAAGATGAAATATGGATTACAAGACAAGAATTTTTATTAGAAAAAGAATTCCATAATTTAATAATTCATAATAATAATATAGAAATTTATATTGTATATTTATTATATATTGAAAATATATTGAAATATTGAATTGAATTATTGTATATTGAAATCTATTTCATCTAAATCTATTTTTAGATTTCCATTTCAATGTTAAATGATAAATGCAATTCACAATTCAATTTCAAACAAATAGAAATTTATTTATAAATTTATAATCTCTAGTATACTATAGTATACTATCGAAATCAAAAAGATTTCTAATATCTAAATAAAAAATATTTAATATTAATTAAATAATAAAAAAATTAACTACTAAATATATTATAAATATATTTTGATATTTTGTATTTTATCAATTTTATTTATATATAAAATATAGAAATTATATATTCTAAATTAGATATATTATATATTTTAAATTATATTTAAATTATATATATAATTCTATATAATTGCGTTCCTAGAATCAAATGTGGATTGCATTTATACAATAAGATATGGAAGATATGGGATTAATTTACATTCTTAACTGAAACTTTTTCTTCAGAAATTCCCTATGCCATCATAGAGAAGTAAAATAGGATAAATTCTTATGTACCGACGGAACAATGACTATTCATGATTCCAAAATGGAATCAATTACATACTGGTTCCAAATTAGAGGAATGTTATGGTAAAACTTCGTTTGAAACGATGTGGTAGAAAGCAACGCGCGACTTGAATGGAAGGACATGATCTTTTGTGGATTTTTTTATATCCATCACTTTATATCATATAGGAAGAAAGGTGCTCTTGACTCGACATTCTTTGTTCTATTCTACTGGAACTAGAACCCTCCGTCTTTTTCTTGAGCTGTAATATAAAAAAAAATAGTACATGATGGAGCTCGAAAAGAAAGTATTTATTCCTTTCTTAAGGGTAAGGATCTAGGGTTAGTGCGAATCAATAAGTCGGAACAACTTCGTAAGTTTATTTTCAATATATAAATATAAATATAAAAAAAGGTCCTTTTCAAACAATTTTCAAATCCAAATCTAAAGGAAAAAATTTGTTGAAACTGGAAAACTCTTTATTCATTAGTTCATTATACGTTATACGTGATTCAAACATTTCTATGATTCTTTGATAGAAAGAAATCATAAAAAAAACGGGCTTGTTGCTGCCCTTTTTAAAAGATTAAATATCACCGAAGTAATGTCTAAACCCAATGATTAAAAAAAAAAAGGATAAAGGGTCCTGGAACAAGTGAATCCCCTTTTCAATTGTCTCAACAAGTGGATCAGAATTCAGAATAAAAAAATTCTAAACTAGACAGACAAAAAAGGGAGTTAGAGACTACTCAATAAAAGAAAAATGTTTAAGGATTTTTTCTTGAGCGATTTGAGACTTATACAACTTGAGTTAGGAGAGTATAAATGTGTTTTTTTCTTGGTTTCGAAAAAGAAAAATGGAATTAGGACTTAAATGTCTAATTGATTTGATGGATTTATGAATCTATTTAACATTCTAATTTTCTTTGAATTTTATACATAGACATAACTTCTAATCAGTTTTTTTCTCGAGCCGTACGAGGAGAAACCCTCTTATACGTTTCTAGGGGGGGTATTATTCATTTACATCTATCCCAATGAGCCGTTTATCGAATCGTTGCAATTGATGTTCGATTCCGAAGAGAAGGAAGAGAATTTCGAAAGGTGGGGTTTTATGATCCGATAAATAATCAAACCTATTTAAATGTTCCTGCTATTTGCTATTTCCTTAACAAAGGCGCTCAACCTACAGGAACTGTTTATGATATTTTAAAGAAGGCAGGGATTTTTACTTTCAATTAATGAAATAAAACAAAAAAAGAGGATGTGGAGGACTCGTATATAGTTTGTTATAAACTTTTTTTTACCCTTCCCCCTCTTTTGCTCTATCTAAAATGAAAGAATACCATATTCTATAAAGAATATCGTGTTCTATAATAACAATCAATAAAAAATAACAATCAATAAAATCGATTGTTATTTTTTGATTGATGAAAAAAGACATAAACATAAAAAAATCAAGTGAATATATAAAAAAATATTATTTTCTTTAACTAAAAATCTATTTATAACTAAAAAAAGAAGAAATTCAGGTTGTTTATTTATTTATTTTTAACAGCCATAATTATATTGACAACAATGTCTTGAACAAATATAATTCGATGATAGAGAAATGGATCTCTTTATCCCCTATGCAGGCATAGGTTTGGTTTTTTACTTTCCGTCATTCAAATGATAGGTTCTTTTGATTTGCTGTGATATAAGCAATTTTTTTGGTGTGATAGAACAACTTTTTTTATGTATTCATTATGAAATAGTGAAAAAAAAAATGTTATAATTAGAAAGAACAATTATTATAAATAACATAAGAATAAACATAAGAATATGAATTATGAATAAGAGGTAGTCTAAAAATTTTGTTTATCTATTTATGCATTTTTTATATCTATTTTTTTTTATCTGAGTTTTATCTGAAAATTTATTGTATTTTTATCTCATTCATTCATTTTTTTTTTTATTGTATCCATTTCAATTTTTTTCGGGTTGCTAACTCAATGGTAGAGTACTCGGCTTTTAAGTGCGACTAATATCTTTTACATATTTTTATGAAGCAAAGGATTCGTCCATACCAGCGGTATAGTTTGTAAGACCACGACTGATCCTGAAAGGAATGAATGGAAAAAACAGCATGTCGTATCAAGAGTGAATTCATATAAGATATTTTAGATTTCCAGATCGGTACAATTGAATTCGTGGTAGGGAACAAAAAAATGGATTGAATTCTAATTCAAAGTTGGGTCAAGTGAATAAATGGATAAATCCAAAATAGAGGGAAACTCAAAGCAACGAGCTTCTGTTCGTAATTGGAACGATTACCCGATCTAATTAAATGTTAAAAAATATTAGTGCCTAGTGCGGGAAAGGTTTTTCTCATGAGTCGATTATCGATTTTTTTGAGTCCTAACTATTCGTTTCATTTTTCCCTTTTTTTGGGGGGGGTTGGAGATGAATGTGTAGAAGAAGGAGTATATTGATAACAAAAAGATATATATCGATATTTCCAAAATCAAAAGAGCGATTGGGTTGAAAAAATAAAGGATTTCGAATCATCTTGTTTTGTTATCCTAGACTAAAATCGAAGGAACAGAAAGAAATTAGATGGGAAAAAGAGGATAGAGAATCTGTTAATGAGTTTACCTATTTCCGAGGTATCTATTTGTTTTGTACTTACTAGAATACCTTGTTTCGGCTGTATCGCACTATAGTATCATTTTAGAACCAAATAAAAGAAAGACCCTACTCTCAGTTCTAATAGGATTTCAATTGAATTGAAATGGAAGAATTTCAAGGATCTTTAGAGCTAGATAGATTTGGGCAATACGACTTCCTATATCCACTTATTTTTCGAGAGTCTATTTATGTACTTGTTCATAATTCTAGTTTAAATAGAAACAGATCCCTCTTGTTGGAAAATGTAGATTATGACAAGAAATCTAGTTTCCTAATAGTGAAACGTTTTATTTTTCGTGTGTATCAACAGAATAAGTGGAGTATTTCCACTAATGATTCTAACCAAAATCCTTTTTTGGGACATAAAAAGAATTTCTACTATCAAATGATATCGGTAGTACTTGGAGTGATTGTGGAAATTCCATTTTTCCTAAGATTAGTATCTTCCCTAGAAAGAACAGAACTAAGAAAATGTGAAAATTTACAATCAATTCATTCAATATTTCCCTTTTTAGAAGACAAATTTTCACATTTAAATTATGTGTTAGATGTACTAATACCTCACCCCGGCCATCTAGAAATTTTAGTTCAAACCCTTCGTTACTGGGTAAAAGATGCCTCTTCTTTACATTTATTACGTCTTTGTCTCTACGAGTATTGTAATTGGAATAGGAAGAGTCTTATTACTTCAAAAAAATCGATTTTGAATCCAAGATTTTTCCTTTTTTTATATAATTCTCATGTATGTGAATACGAATCCATTTTTTTTTTTCTTCACAACCAGTCTTCTCATTTAGGATCAACATCCTTTGGAATCTTTCTTGAACGAATTTATTTCTATGAAAAAATAGAACATCTTTTAAAAGTCTTTGTTAATTGTTTTCAGGTCATCCTATATTTGTTCAAGGATCCTTTTCTGCATTATCTTAGATATCAAGGAAAATCCATTCTGGTTTCAAAAGAGACGCCTCTTATCATAACTAAATGGAAAAATTACTTTTTCAATTTATGGCAAAATTATTTTTATGTATGGTCTCAATCACGAAGGGTCCGTATAAATCAATTATCTAAAGAAAATTTAGATTTTTTGGGTTATCTTTCAAGTTTTCGATTCAATCGGTTAGTTGTACGGAGTCAAATGTTAGAAAAGTCATTTCTAATAGACAATCTTATAAAGAAATTCGATACAAAACTTCCAATTATTCCTATAATA